GATAATATCAGCAAAAGAACGTTCTCCCGTGCTTCCAGACATTCTGAGCTCCACAAATTTTTGTACATTTAAAAAAAAAGGGGGGGTCGATTCCTTGAAAGATGGGATCAGTAAATGGAAAACTACTGATATTGCATCTTTGTGAGATCGTCAATCTTGTACCAAAGGTTTATTTTAAGTATACCGAATCAGTATAGCTATCCTCCCTCTGGCACAGCAACGCTGTCTCGATCGGTACCAAAATGCTACACAATTCTTTTCTTCTTTTTTTTCCTTATTTATGCATAACTCCATGTTATTCAATAGATGAATAGAAAGTTATTCAAATTCCTTATAAAATTTCCATTATTGGATTCATAATAGAAAATAAACAAACATCTTGAAAAAGTGTGAATCAATGGTTTCTTGTTTCTAATAATTCACGAAAGATATTATTATATTTACTTTACACAATTCAATTAATTTATACTATATGTATAATGGATGTTAAATCCATTAACAATTCTTTTTGTTGATTATCAAATTTTTTGTTTGAATCTTTTCATTTCAAGTAATTGGTTGGTCGTAGTCGTATAGTCGTAATAATAATATACATATAATGTAATAATATATAATGTAATTGTAATAGTAATAATATTACTATATATATAGTAATAATACTATGTAATATAAAATAGTATATAATACTTAATGAAAGAAATGAAAGAAAGAAAACCCGGTGATAACAATCTATATTCATGATGTTGTTGTATTAGATCCAAAATAAAGGTCTTTCTTGACCGAATTAGAAGTATAGAACTCCCTGATATGGAAAGACAGAATATAGAATCTAAAAGGATAATGAAAGTTGTTCGTCTTTGAATCGAGTTGGACCTGAAGAAAAAAGAATGAAAATCGAAAAAAAAAAGTAAAAGTTCTATTTTTCGATGGATCTTGGGGCACCTTTTTCTTCTTTTCATTCGAAATATTATGTTATGGGCAATTAAGCAACCTATTACTGGACTGAGTCCAATGAAAAAAAGAAAAAAGGTAATTAGTATCAGGCATTCGTTCCAAAACGGATTATATCCTCTTGAAAAAAGAAGGGAAATGATCAAAATTGAATTTTCAATTGGGACTAAACTGATTCTGTCAATTGATTTTTTCTTACCGTCATATTTTCTAAAAATTTAAATTTAGGTAAGTGCTTTATCAGCATATGTAGCAAAGGAACATATCTAATTTAGCTCTTTCATGCTTACTATAACTAGTTATTTCGGTTTTCTACTGGCTGCTTTAACTATAACCCCAGCTCTATTCATTGGTTTAAACAAGATACGACTTATTTGAAATAAATTCAATGAAAAAAAATTGATAAAAACGAATATTTCTCTGAGATTCTTGGTATTCTATGGTTCTTTTACACATCAATTGTCAATTCAATTCTTGGTTATTGAGATTCATGGATAATTTAGATTATTATTTTTAAATGTATCTTACCTCTTTTTTTATCCCCTTAAACAAACCGAAATGATTGAAGTTTTTCTATTTGGAATCGTCTTAGGTCTAATTCCTATTACTTTAGCAGGATTATTCGTAACCGCATATTTACAATACAGACGCGGTGATCAGTTAGATCTTTGATTGAGTAATATTTATTTCTTTTTTATTGACCTCCTTCCCGCAGGAGGTCCAATGAAAGTTGCAATTCCACTTTTTTTTGTTCAAATATTTTATTGTGATTCGACATTAAATAAACTGACTCACGCTCTGTAGGATTTGAACCCACGACATCGGGTTTTGGAGACCCGCGTTCTACCGAACTGAACTAAGAGCGCTTTCTTATGCTTATGACAGGGGATACAACTGTACTGTAAAGAAAAAGAATTTTTCTACCCCAATGTATCTTGCATACATACATATAGTATAAAAAAGGAAAATTATGTACAATTTGAATCGCTCTCAATTAATCTTCGTTACTGTACATAGAAGAAGTGATAGGTAGGGATGACAGGATTTGAACCCGTGACATTTTGTACCCAAAACAAACGCGCTACCAAGCTGCGCTACATCCCTTTTTTTTCAAATTGTTGTGCAGTCTCATTCTACAAAATACCTGTGTTGTTTTCCATATCTTCGTTTTTTCCTCCATCTATATACAATTTTCTTATCATTTCTTCTCTTTCTTTTGGTTTCATATAAGAAAATCTTATACATATCATAAATATAAAAATTATATACATCTGAAACCTAACGTATAAAAAAGTTTTATCAGTAATGTTCAGGAACAAGGGATTAGATGAAAATCTCATCTATTGATTCATTGTACATATCTATTTTATTTTAGCATTTAGTTCGGAATTCTGTGTAAAATAAATACAAATGATCTTGAACTACAACATCTGACCATATACACATATGTATTACAATCCATAGGAAAGGAGGATTTTCAATGCGAGATATAAAAACATATCTCTCCGTAGCACCTGTGCTAAGTACTCTATGGTTTGGGTCTTTAGCAGGCCTATTGATAGAGATTAATCGTTTATTCCCGGATGCCTTGTCATTCCCATTTTTTTGATTCTAGTTATTGATATGTGAAGAAATGAATAAAATTAGAGATACAATTCTACATGACTCAAATTTCAATTTCCTCCCTCCTTTTTCAGTTCTTTCATTTCAGTTCTTTAGCTTTAGAATAGGGAGAAAAGAAAAAAAAAGTGTATGGAACCTCAACAAAAATGTGATAGATCGAGGATCGAATTTAATTTGGAAGACCTAAAATTAAAATGTGGATCCAGTCTAGGGAGGGTTCCGCTAAATCATAGCATAGAAAGAAGATACTTAAATTAAATAAATAGTGGATTTAGGATAGGAACAATTGATAGTTAGAAATAAATTGTATTTCTTAATTATTACTTCATAAAATTATTATTTTATTACTCTATATCTATATATCTATAAAATATAAAAGTAAAATTTTTACTTAATCTTAATTACATTACATTAATATTAATTATTAATTAATAATTTAATAAATAAAAATAAGAATTTCATGATAATTGCAACGAAATTTTTAGAAAATTCTATTTCTAGTTAGTCACTTTTATTTCATTTATTTTTGTTTTCTTCTTCTTCAGCTCAGATCGAAAATATAAGAGTTAAGCCGATACAAAATTTAAAGGGGGTTTATGGCTAAGGGTAAGGATGTAAGAGTTATAGTTATTTTAGAATGTACCAGTTGTGCCCGAAATGATGTCAATAAGGAATCGCCGGGTATTTCTAGATATATTACTCAAAAGAATCGACACAATACGCCTAGTCGATTAGAATTGAGAAAATTTTGTCGCTATTGTCACAAGCATACGATTCATGGGGAAATCAAGAAATAGATTGAACGGAATACATATGTGTTCTTTTCAAGTCAAATCAAAGAAGAAAAAGAGCTTAACATATATTTCATTTTAATTTTTAATATAGAATATGAATAATGTGTATACATTATGCATACAAATCAAAGCCTATTTTGGTAGGATCTGAAGTAAATAAAATAAAGAAATAGAATTTTAGAGATAAGGAATAAACCATGGATAAATCCAAGCAATCTTTTCGTAAATCCAAGCAATCTTTTCGCAAATCCAAACGATCTTTTCGTAGGCGTTTGCCCCAAATTAGATCGGGGGATCGAATCGATTATAGAAACATGAGTTTAATTAGTCGATTTATTAGTGAACAAGGAAAAATATTATCTAGACGAGTGAATAGATTGACTTTGAAACAACAACGATTAATTACTATTGCTATAAAACAAGCCCGTATTTTATCTTTGTTACCCTTTCTTAATAATGAGAGACTATTTAAGAATAAGAAATCGGAGTCGATCCCCCGAACTAGAACTACTCGTCCTAGAAAAAAAAAGTAGACATACTCCTCAATTGACTACAAACTCCAATTGTAACTCAAACTCAGATGTGTTTTTTGTTCGAAAAGGCCTAGAATCTAGAAGAAGAAGAGTGGGCTCCAGTGTTAAAAGAAAAAAAAATGGGAATTTTTTTTTTTGAAACATGTTCGTTTATTCCTATTACTTATCTTTTTTTTTAAGTGATTTTTTTTTATTCTATCTTCCCGGAGAAGTCACTCCGGGGAATTCTGTTTCGTTTCAATCATTCCTTTACTGTACATGACTTTATAATCTACTTTATTTGAATTTGATTTGATGATCTTGTTGGAAATCATGTAAAGACAATTCTTATTTGATATAGCTATTTGTGCAGGTATTTTACGATTAAGAAGCAATTGCTTCTTGTACAGATTATGTATTAATCTGCTATAACTATACAATACCCATTTTTCACGAGTTATTGCATTTATCCGAGTGATCCACAAACGACGAAAATCCCTCTTTTGCCTGCCTCTATCTCGATGAGAGGAAGCCAAAGCTCTAATTTTTTGTTGAGTAATCGTTCGAATAAGGCTCGAATGAGCCCCTCTAAAGGTTGATGCAAAAAAACGAATTTTTGTTCGACGTCTACGAGCTATATATCCCCGTCTAACTCTGGTCATTGAATCAAATTAAACCTTAATGAATAACTAATTGATTTCTATTCTTTCAGCCATCCTTTTACCCCCCCCCTGGTCGATGAATAACAAAACGGATTATTCCGATATATAAAATATGAATTCGAATGGCTTTTGCTACTATAACCTTCCTTACCACCATTTTTTATTCCTTTCAGGCATTTCACCTGAAAATAAAAAATTCTAATGATACTAAAGTGGGTTCCTTCGTTTCTATGGTTATTTCTTAAACGGCGAGGTCCTCTCTATACACCGGAGCCTCTTCTTTCATTTAATCAAATGGTATTGTGAACTTGTATAGTTCACACTCTTTGGCTCTACCCATCAATTATAGAGTAATAGCTCTTTTCACAATAAGAGCTATCTATACAGTAACGGCATTTAATTAGGAAAGTTGGCTAGGTAGCTGACCCTCTTAGTCCGTTCTTTTAACAATGGGAGCATAATCTTTTTGCTTCTTATGATACTATTTCCGCCGCTTAATGGATAACTATTTGCTACCAATGGGGAATTGCTTTTCATCTCAAATTTAGGTGATTGGATTTACACCAATGGAAACCATAAATTCCATACACAATATACAATATAGATATATGAAAAATCCTTTCCATTTACCCTATTCATTGGTGCTGTTCAGTAATACTGGAAAAATTTTCTCATTTGTATTTGTTCGAACTCATGATCTGAACGAGTCGCACATACACCCTAGTACATGTTCCTCGACGCTGAGGACATTCTCTAAGAGCGGGAGATTTCGTAACATTTCTTATTGGCTGTCTTGCATTTCTAATAAGTTGTTTAATAGTTGGCATGTTGTATATATATATATACGTTGTATATATAATTAGAAATTAGAATGGAATGGGTTGGTTTAGATCGATCTTAACCTGAAAATGAATCTGATAATTAATGATTATCAATTTTTTCTATTCAATATAGAATCACAGAAAATTCAATTACGGTTTGAAATAGATTTACAATAAAAAATCCTCGAAATCCTCAGGATCCGCCCCTACAAGATCAACAATGCCATGAGCTTGGGCTTCTGTTGCTGACATAAAAATATCTCTTTCCATGTCTTGGGCTACAACCCAAAGAGGCATACCTGTTCTTTGTACATAAACCTTTGTTAGGGTTTCGCGAAGTTTCACTATCTGTCTCGTTTCCCTGAAAAAGTCCCCTGATCTTCCGTCATAAAAAGAACTAGCAGGTTGATGAATCATAATCCTAACCTAATGTTATTGATATAATGGGTTCTTCTATCTCGCATGATTGGGCTAAATTAAAGGATAAAAAAAAGAAAAAGAAGAAAATGGAATTGAACAACCGTACAGGCATTTCTATGTTGCATACGGCTCCGCAATGGAATTTACTTTATTCTATAATATCGAAGAAATAGAATTTATCTGATTCAGATCGTTGAATTATCCATTTACCACTCTTCCTTTCGTAGAAGTAAAAAATACTATGATGGTTCTGTTGCTTTATATAGATATCTTATCTATGATTTAGCAATCCCAAAGTTCCCTTCTGATACGATCAAATAAGGAAAATTTATTTTTTTTTTCGTACTCTTTCATAAGATAATATCAAAAAGAGACTTATGGTGTGGAAGAAAAAAAGTTTGTGACGCTGAAATGTACTCCCGACACATCAAATTAACAAATCGGAAATACCCTTTGTTTCATACTACTATCTCGATACAAAATCTCATGTTATGAAAAAACATAAAATAATGATGGTTTGTTTAGATCGAACTTGAAGTGCCATGCTATTATTACTTATTATTCATATTCAATACGGCGAAGGCATAGTGTTTCTTTTTTTTTTCAAATAAAAACTCATTGGCGCCAAGCGTGAGGGAATGCTAGACGTTTGGTAATTTCTCCTCCGACCAAGATGAAAGATGCCATTGAAGCAGCTATTCCCATGCATATTGTATGCACGTTGGGCGTCACAAATTGCATAGTATCAAAAATAGCTATTCCTGATATTACCCATCCGCCGGGAGAGTTTATAAATAAATAAAGATCCCTAGTCTGATCTTCTATACTGAGATATACCATGAGACCAACAATAGTATTCGAGATCTCTTCCTTGACCTCTTGTCCTAAAAAAAGTAATCTTTCTCGATAAAGTCGGTTGATTAGGACAAAATCCTATCCTTTAGTCCTTTAGGAGCCGTACACGCACCTTTGGATGCATACGGTTCAAAATAAAAATGAAATGGAGAAAAAAGAATCAATGTGTCGATTCTTGTTCTATTTCTTTTTTCTTTAATAGGTTTTTCTAAAAAGAACCTTCCACTTTTCAAAAAAAAACATGAGATGTCTTCTCGATTCCTTACCTATAAAAAAAAAGAATTTATTGAACTAATCTCTCTCATTGATGTATTATTTCATCGATATTCAAATCACGATGCAATTTTCTTGTTCCTGAATGGGCCTCCTTTTCAATTCTTTTAGGTTCATGTTCTACTCCGGGAAAAGATCTGTCCGAATTTTATTTGCACATATAGGGCAAATAATCTCAGTACCATTTCTTTTTTTTTTTCAATTCGTTTCATTCATGTCTTTTCCAAACTCAATTATTTGATGTATTCATCATGCTATTCTGTTGGTTATTGGTTGGACGTTTGAAATCACTCTTATAGTAACTCATCTTACTTATAGTAACTTATATAGTAAGGATAAGAATCTTTTATAATACAAGTTTATAATACAAGTAATAATCATACATATATTACCAATTTGGTATTTTCTGAACGGAGCCTGGATACTTTATTTTTTTTTCCAAGTGAACCATAAATCCTTCTAATTGATAATATGGATCCCAAAATGAAAATATAAATAAATGAATCTAATTGCACTTCACGCTCCGAATGATTGATGCTTCCCTCAATACAATATTTCTTGGGCGAAACAGAGGATATCTCGATCGGGGGAGAAAACGGGTAAATTCCATATGACTCAATATGTCTGACAAGTCGCACTATAACTCAACCCAAGTTGCATCTTCCTCTCCGGGATTCCGAAAAGGTACTTTTGGAACACCAACGGGCATTAATTTAAAGACAAAATGGAATACTATACTTCGCGTTAATATGGAAACGTAACAATGGCTTTATCATCTTTATCCCTTTTTTTTCTCTTTATTGTATTTTAAGATTTTTATACATAGATTGAAAGGTTTATAGAGTAAGACAGAATGAATAAAGAAAGAGAAAATTTAACTAACGTATCAATCGTTGGAATGATAAACAAGTATCTATGTATTTGTTTCCCGAAAGTAGGAGTAATCCTCCCATTGCGTATTGGTACTTATCGGGTATAGAATAGATCCGCTTCTCTTTGTTCTTACGAACAGAATTGTTCCCTTATTTTCAATGGAACGGAATAAATATTAACCTTTTCTCATGCAGAATCTACTGAAAAGTTAGATACATAGTATAGTTTTTTCCAATTCCAATGCGATAAAATAAAGTGACATAGTGTCTAGTTTCTTTTTTTGATAAAGGGGTATTTCCATGGGTTTGCCTTGGTATCGTGTTCATACTGTCGTATTGAATGATCCTGGTCGATTACTTTCGGTTCATATAATGCATACAGCCCTAGTTGCTGGTTGGGCCGGTTCGATGGCTTTATACGAATTAGCGGTTTTTGATCCCTCTGACCCCGCTCTTGATCCAATGTGGAGACAAGGTATGTTCGTTATACCCTTCATGACTCGTTTAGGAATAACCAATTCGTGGGGCGGTTGGAGTATTTCAGGGGGAACTATAACGAATCCAGGTATTTGGAGTTATGAAGGTGTGGCAGGGGCACATATTGTGTTTTCTGGTTTGTGCTTCTTGGCAGCTATCTGGCATTGGGTGTATTGGGACCTAGAAATATTCTGTGACGAACGTACGGGCAAACCTTCTTTGGATTTGCCTAAGATTTTTGGAATTCATTTATTTCTCTCAGGGTTGGCTTGCTTTGGTTTTGGCGCATTTCATGTAACAGGTTTGTATGGTCCTGGAATATGGGTGTCCGATCCTTATGGACTAACCGGAAAAGTACAACCTGTAAGTCCAGCATGGGGCGCGGAAGGCTTTGATCCTTTTGTTCCCGGAGGAATTGCCTCTCATCATATTGCAGCGGGTACCTTGGGCATATTAGCGGGCTTATTCCATCTTAGTGTCCGTCCGCCTCAACGTCTATACAAAGGATTGCGTATGGGCAATATTGAAACTGTACTTTCCAGTAGTATCGCTGCTGTTTTTTTTGCAGCTTTCGTTGTTGCTGGAACTATGTGGTATGGTTCAGCAACAACTCCAATCGAATTATTTGGTCCCACTCGTTATCAGTGGGATCAAGGATACTTTCAGCAAGAAATATACCGAAGAGTTAGCGCCGGACTAGACGAAAATCTAAGTTTATCGGAAGCTTGGTCTAAAATTCCCGAAAAATTAGCTTTTTATGATTACATTGGTAATAATCCGGCAAAAGGGGGATTATTCAGAGCAGGGTCAATGGATAACGGGGATGGAATAGCTGTTGGATGGTTAGGGCACCCTGTCTTTAGAGATAAAGAAGGGCGCGAGCTTTTTGTACGTCGTATGCCTACTTTTTTTGAAACATTTCCGGTGGTTTTGGTGGATGGAGACGGAATTGTGAGAGCCGATGTTCCTTTTAGGAGAGCAGAATCAAAGTATAGTGTTGAACAAGTAGGTGTAACTGTTGAGTTCTATGGTGGCGAACTCAATGGAGTCAGTTATAGTGATCCTGTAACTGTTAAAAAATATGCTAGACGTGCCCAATTAGGTGAAATTTTTGAATTAGATCGGGCTACTTTGAAATCTGATGGCGTTTTTCGTAGCAGTCCAAGAGGTTGGTTCACTTTTGGTCATGCTACGTTTGCTTTGCTATTTTTTTTCGGACACATTTGGCATGGCGCTAGAACCTTGTTCAGAGATGTTTTTGCTGGTATTGATCCAGATTTGGATGCTCAAGTGGAATTTGGAGCATTCCAAAAAATAGGAGATCCAACTACAAGGAGACAAGTAGTCTGATACAAGATTGCTCTGGTATCTTTCGCCTCTTTTTTTTTTTATTTGACATAGGGTTAGAGTACTTAAGAAATCTTGACTTGAATCATTATCTTTTCTTTATCTTTATATTTTATACTATATGGTAAATGATGCCAAATGAATAGGTGTGGAAGCTATAATTGTAAACCACGATCGAATCTATGGAAGCATTGGTTTATACATTCCTTTTAGTCTCTACTTTAGGGATAATTTTTTTCGCTATCTTTTTTCGAGAACCACCTAAGGTTCCAACTAAAAAAGTAAAATAATTTTTCATTATTTCAATTGAAGTAATGAGTCTCCCATATAGGGAGACTCATTACTTCAACTAGTCCCCGTGTTCTTCGAATGGATCTCTTAGTTGTTGAGAGG